TATAGCTCAGTTAGGTAGAGCACCTCGTTTACACGCGCGCCAATGCTTTTTCAGAGGAGTCCATCATACAATCAACAGAATTGATCTTATTGAGAAATCGATGTCTTACTCCATGGATTCGAGGGAACAAGAGAACAATAGCCTGACAAATATTTTGTTCGGTCCGATTCAGGTGCCAATTCAGGTACCAAATAGAACCCATCATTGGTTTGATCATTGATAAGGTGAATACCCAGTCCCTTCAATGCTAGGCATAATGAGGATAAGGACCTCAAAATAACCTCTTTTCGTCCTATGAACTTTAAGGTGTATGAAGTATCATATTTGACTCTTGGGGCGGATTGATAGAGACTCCATTTAACTTAGGTTGATCTAGGCCGGAGGCAGACCTACGTCAGGGTAACCCTTCTTTGAAACACTTTGGTATTGCTCCCGGATCAGAATTCAAATAATGAATCCGAGCGCATGGAGCCATCTCGTTATCTTCCTGTCAAGAAAAAATATGGTGGACTAGCCGATCTTTTTATCAGTTAATGAAAGAGCCCAATGCAAAAAAAAAACGCATGTTGGGTCTTTGAAACAGTTCGAATCATTTCGATAATAATAAGTTTGATCTGTTTTACCGAGAAGGTCTACGGTTCGAGTCCGTATAGCCCTATACATTTTTTTATTCATTTCCTAATTAGTGCGTGTGACCGGCCGGTTGATTGTTCCATAGAAATGGAATCATTCCCACAGGATCACGGAGATCCCTCGGGGCTTGAAAACGATAATTTATTCCAATGGATCCAATCGGATCGGTATTTTCAAATCTCGGATAAACAAACCCATTCTTCTTCATTAATCTTCGTCTGTGAATGACATACGGCCTTTTTCCTCTTTTATTTGTCCATGATCCAAGATTTAGTGATACACCTTTGCTTTGGTATACCCAAGTCAATTTATGAAGTCAAAATCATAACATGAGCCTGGCTCAAGAAAAACTCCAACCTGACCCAACCAAATCAAATCCAAATTCAATCTAATAGTAAGTTACATTATCTAGAACCTATTCTTGTTCTTGTATTTGTAGAAAAGCCAGAGTTTCAAAAACGAAGCTCTTTGGTAAGTTTCATTGTACAATAGGCTTTTCTTCGTATAACCGGCTTAGCAAAGCAAGTAGTCATTTTTCTGTACAATACTTAAACTTATAACTTATTTTTTTTTATTCCAATCTACCCAATCCAATTTGTTCATCATTCCAATTCTACCAATGCAGACTTTATCTAAAAAGATTAGGGCCCATTTGAACTTGGATGAGTTAGGAATCCCCCGACGTATCGCCTTTTGGCAGAACAACAATCCCAATTCATTGTTTTAGAGACAATGAATTGGTCCTAAATGTATCAACGCACCCTCTTCTATTTCTATGTTCTATGAGTTGGTTTTGGGATGGGGAGATTTTGTCTATCGAATCGTTCGACAACGCATGATTCCATTCGAAGTATCTTCTGTAAATCATTTACGATTCAGCCGACTCTACCATTAAACTATGCCCCATTTTGTAGGTTTGCTTCAAAAGAAACGTTTTTTGTTGTCACGAAACCTAACTCGTTAGTTGGTCCTGCTAGGTGTTATTATTACATTAAATAAATAAGTATTTCGAGTCATTCCAAATCACGATCTTTAGTCCTAGAAATGGGTCTGAAATGATTCTTTCAAGACTTCTAACTCGGGGGTAAAGCCGGGGCCGGGGTAGTACAGGTCCAAAGTTTCCTAATTTGGGTATAGGAACCCATGAGTTTTTATATGTAAGGGTTCCTCACAATTCAATGGATTGAATCAAATCAATTAAGTATAAATCTGGGACAGGGAGAGAGAATCGAATCGGTCGATGCATTCCGTTTTCGTATCCGTATCAAATCAATAGAAACAATAATCCTCTATCCGGATCTTAATGAAAAGAATACACCAACACAGCCACGTAGAATATACCATAAATCCCGAGATGGAAATTCCTAGAAATTCTATTACATCTGACTACTGACTATATTCTAAATCACTAAGAAAAAAAAAAAAAGAGAGAGAGAGAAAAAATGGGCCAGACCTCCTCTTTGGCTCTATTATATTAATAGAATATTGAAATTCTTTATGTTTAATATTTCATTTAATCTTATTTGAATAATATTGTTTGAATATTATTTCAATTTCAATTCATATTATTTAAAATATTCTTTAAAAAAAATTCCTTAATTCCTTTTTTTGTTTGATAGAAAACCCGAGGCAAGGTAGGAGAGAGTTTGATTTGTATAATAGCATTATATGTCTACACCATATCTAAATAGAATCGAAGTAAGTGTAAGTGGGATTCCGTTGGATGAATCTTGAGACGATACATGACCCACAACAAGTAAACAAACGAAACTATGTGGTTTGATCAAAATTGTTGTTTCGACTAATGCAGTTATGGATGAATTGAGAATTCCAATTTGAATCAACTAATTCGGTATATTCCACATTA